GGCGAAGTTGTTGACTCCCCTATGCATCCCGACTAAGATCTCACAAAGGTGCACTTCCCCTATGGATCCCGCCGCTTCACTAATGTGAATAGGTTAAAAAGAAGGGTGGATTGTTTATATACTCTTATGTTATGCGCGTTCCATCTTCGAACCTTTTGGTATGAATTGCCCCCTTACTATGGCTCAGATCCACCAGACGAGAAAGTAAATTCCGCACTGCTGCTGAGTCGTCGGACTTATCCACCAAGGGATTCGTGGAATTTCTGTGGATTGCGTTGGGGGAAATCTACCAAAGCTGTAGGCAGATAGATAGACTCCTTTCCCGCTGCTAAGGGAAAGCAAGAAAGAAAAGCTAATTCTTGTTTCTGGGTATGCAGGTACTAAGAGTCCTCTCACTACCAACCAGCAGACATCATCTGGCTGGGTCTTGCCGGTATCAACAACGAGAAAGAAAGAACCAAATGGAAACAGCAACTAACTATGGCTCTTGGCCCAAAGAACGTCCTAGGCGTAGGGGAGATCGGAGCAAGAGGGAAGGCCTACACGACGTTTTTCTTCCTGGGCTGTAGTAAGTAGATCGAGAGGTCGTTCCGCCCCTTGTCCCCAAATTTGGGTAAGATTTTCTCTTTGAATCTTGCTCCAATCTGACCTAGCTGGCGAGCGATCCCAGTTCGCGACAGAGAACAAGACAGCAAGCGAGCGTACCTTTGTTCGCTTCTTCTCAACCAAGCACGGAAGTTTAAGGATAACTGTAGGTCGGCGGCTACCTAAGGAAACTCCGATTTGATCCGCCCCCGGCTGGGAGGCATCTATCTCATCCCGATCACAAGGAGAGGTTCACTATGATGGGGGGTACTTTTTTTTCCCTTCCGCAAAGAATGAAATGCATAGGAGACCATCCTTTTGTTGCGGCATGCTCCTCAGATTTACGGATTCGAAGGGGGCCTCAGGCCCTACTTAGTTGACTGACAATGACAAAGGCTTGCGAAACTAAGTAGCGCCTTTTCCTTTTGAATAACCCATTCTCATTATCTTTCATAAGTCAAGTAGGCAAACCTATAGGTCCTTAGTAGCGTTGACAAAGAAAGAAGAAGAAAATTCTATCTTTTTTTATTATTAATTATATTATAGGATATTCTAGGCCAGCTTGACAAGCAACCCTTCCTCTTGATCTGAGGTGCGAAGAGAAAGATCTCTTTTTTATGACTTCCACTTATCGATCCCGGCCCAGAAAAGTGACCGACCATATTGATGAATGAAAGAAAGGGTTTATGAGCCCTAGCCCTGTAAGCCCACACCTGTGTAGAGTATATCGTTCAACACCTGCGGCACAAACCCATTTTTGACCTATTGGCCCTAGTAGCATAGGCGACCGAACGGCCGCCCCCTAATTACTAGACCAACCTGCTATAATAATTCCATAAACACCTAGTGAAGATATGGCAAACAAATAAAGTAGCCCTATGTTCGGATCTGACAATACCATACCATAATCAAAAGGTACAACGGCCCAAGCGACCAGACTTAACATAAATGTAGTAACCGGAGCCATTCTAAAAAGGGAGAAATTAGCACTACTTGGTGAAATAGGTTCTTTTAGAATCAATTTCAAACCATCTGCTATAGGTTGTAACAATCCAAACGATCCCACTACATCAGGACCCTTTCGACGTTGCACAAAAGCCATTACTTTACGTTCAGCTAGCACTAAAAAGGCTACTCCTAGCAGAAGTGGTAGAATTATTCCAAGTATTGAAGCTGGAACTGCTATGTACATTTTCGATTTTCTATTCACTCATGATCTGGCCTGGTCGACCCAATCATGATATTGAAGGATGGGACCTTTTCTCGAAAAACTCCGGATCTCGATAAACCTCCTAAAAGCGATTCTTTTTTAGTGAGGGGAACTCTAAAGGGATTTCATAGCGATCCCGTGCCTGTAAAAGTTTATCAAATAAACGGCTTCGGTGGACCCCGCTTTCCATTTCTTTGAGGTAGGCCCGATAGGTTTTATAAGAGAGAGGTTTTCCGTTTGGATAAAACAGAACCCCTCGGATTTTATGCCTATCCCGAAAAAGGGCATCGGGTTGGATTCCGTCGGATAATAAAGCTTCCTCCATCTTTTTTTCTATTTGTAATTGACTAGTAAGGATGTCTTCCTTTACTTTGTCCGACAGGGGTTGCCCCAATGTATTTATCGAAAGACGAGCATCCAACTCCTGGAGCCTTTTTTCATCCCCCCAAAAGACTTCGGCTTCGGTATTGGTATTGGTATTGGAGCTGGATGGGCCCGCCTCGTCCTCCGGTGCGGCCATGTAGCAGCAGCTCGCGCTCTCTGAAAGATCCAAAGCTAGAAGAGCTGCAGTTACAAAAAGACCTCCCCACGCAAGGCCAAGTTTGGCAAAGAGGGCTTGTACCCCCTGTCGGAGTACTAGATATTGGATCTTTCTAATTAGAAGCTCTAAATCAATCCCGATGCCAATTGCCCCTGCCAGTAGCAGAAGTGATAATAATAATAAAACAGTAACTTTGACGGACCACACAAAAAGGGGTAATCTATGCATAGTCATTCCAGGCCCACGCATGTTGAAGATAGTTGTTATAAAATTGATAGAACCTAAAATGGACGAAACACCAGATAGATGAAGACTAAAAATTGCTAAATCTACTGCTCCTCCAGAATGGCTGGTAATACCGCTTAAGGGCGGATAGACCGTCCACCCAGTGCCGCTACCCACTTCTACTAAGGCTGAGCTTAATAGGAGCAAGAGACTTGGTGGCAACAACCAGAATGAAATATTATTTAATCGCGGAAATGCCATGTCAGGTGCACCTATCAGAATCGGAACAAACCAATTACCAAAGCCACCTATCATCGCCGGCATAACCATAAAAAAGATCATTAAAAAAGCGTGAGCCGTTATTAAAACATTATAAAGTTGATGATTTCCACCAAGAATTTGATCGCCGGGTCGTGCTAATTCCATACGAATCAGTACTGAGAAGCATGTGCCCATCACTCCAGCAATGGCACCGAAGATGAAATATAGAGTCCCTATATCCTTGTGGTTAGTGGAGAACAGCCATCGGACCGGATTTATCATAAAATGGAGATTTTTTCCTTGAATTCCTTATCTGAGAGGGGCCCCGACGGGCTTAGGGAGCGGAGCAATTTCTTGAAAATGAAAAAGGGGGAGGTACGGAAAGCGCCCACTTTATTGATGGGACATTAGGATCCCTTCCCCTGGTTCAGGAAAGGGTAAAGGCAAGGGATCTGACTTCAAAGCAATCTCTGGAGTTTTCCCTTATCCGAACGGGTCTTGCAAGAAAATAGGATTGAATATTGAGCTCCAAATATACGCTATTGGGATGGGATGGCTCCTACTAGCTCTCCCCCCCCTAAGAACCGCACGTGCGAGTTCCCCCGCATACGGCTCAAGTGGCGAAGGCCCTTTCCTTTGGTTTCGCTGTAGCCAAGCTTACTGCTAGCCTATCGGCTAGAGCCAAGCTTCGACCGCGACTGCTCCTCGCTTCTGGCCGCCTTATTCCGTCACCCGAGATCCAAGTCAGCACCGCTCTCTTGATTCCTCGCGGCTTGGAAGCAAGCTACCTCTTGCCTATCTCACCCCCCTTCTTATTATTAGTAAGATAGGTTGCCCCTTTCCCCTTTTAGTTGTATAAGGTAAGCTTCCAAGGGTGAGCCTTCGCTTTTTGGATCGTCTTCTGCCCAATGCGGTACCCCCCGTTTTTTGGTTCCCATTGGGTTTACCTTGTTCACAGGTCGACCTCATGGCAGCAAGAAAAGGCGATCTTGTGCTATACTCCGGTGATCTCTTTCCTACCGAGGCACGCAAACTCCCATCGTGTCCCAGATCACATTCCATGAATCGAAAGGATACTCATCTATCTCTCGTGGATCGGTGCGGGTGCGGTTTTACGAAGCGTCTAAGCACAGTTCACTCGCGTTGATCAATCATTGCCGCCACTCCTTAAGGTTACCTGTTCTATCATATACACTGATTGTTCCCACGCTTCATACCTCCTCTTTCTTAAGGTAAGGTAAAGGGCCAGGCATGGTGGGGTAGGAGCATCCAGTCGGCAATCTTTTTGGCTTGACCAATCAGTCTTATGTCCTCCGAGTCGCACGGCGTTTTAACCGAAAGAACTTCTTGCGCAATTCATGCCTTTCTGTTTTTATGACCCATTTCTTGATTTCCATTTCAAATTGTTCTCTGGACTTTTTATCAATATGAGGTGATCGTAACACAGTATATAAGACTCGTGATTCAGGCAATCCAATCTTCCGTGTGTAAGGCGGAAGCCCAATAAAATGGTTTTCCAAAAATGGGTAATCAAAAGATCTAATTACTATGCGTATCTTGGTGGTCGTTACTTTTGGTGGTCTTTCTTTTTGGCTGACTCCTCTTCTTGTTCTATTGATCAGAAGCATCCAGCAGCGCCACGCCAGTAGAAAGAGTTAAGGCTACTATGGGGAACTCGGTAGAAGCTATTTTCCGATTCCGCCTTTGACGGCTGCACAATGGTCCCCCCACCCTATCCATCCCCTAGCTTTTTTCGTCTATCCTGTTCGAACACTTTCATCTTTCTCCGATCTTGGTCTATTGGGTATCTGCCCCATTTCTCTTGGAAGAGTTGCCAAATCCCCTAAAGAGTGACATGATATGGGTTTTCTAAACGGTCTAAGCTTCCAATTCTTCTTTTTTTTTAAAGCGATTCGCCGCAATCAATCTATTTTGCTTTCTTCTAAAAATCCGCAGCGGTGGAAGAATTTAGATCGAGACTAGGCTTCCTAGACGAACTCGAACTGGTTCCATCGTTTCCGACAGAATGATAAAATGCTTCCAACTCTTCCAATTCGGGGGCCTAGAACGTTGCAAAGGAACAAAGAAAAAATTTGACGCTCTATAGAAAAGTGAACTATCTGCTTCAAAGTTGTAAGAATGAAACTGAAACTCGATCGGAATACGGATGAGATCAGAAACATTAAGACAAATCAAAGGGGTATCACCCTTTAGGTTCAACTGTGATACGAGAAAGAAATTGGACATGACAATTCCCTCGAACCATAGCTTACTTTTCCTTTATTTATATACGAAATATACACTCATCAGTCAACCTATATAATTACATTTAATAATAATAAATTAAAAAAGAAATTTCGATACCCATTATACCTGTAGCGATAACGCGATTATCATGTTAACGGGACTAGTGACTTCGTATTTCTGGTATGCGGAGATTTTTTATTTTTTGATCCTTTTACACATTTTTCATCCTCACAGACACAGTACGATAGAAGCAATGTATTTCACCACTTCTAGCTTCTTTTGGAACGAACAACAGGGTAACAGGGGTAAGTGGTAAACTCTTTCTCATTTTTTCTCTTACTTTTTTCATACCCAAGATACCTGCCAAACCAAAGCAAGAAATTTGCAACCCCTCTCACAATCATCAATCCTGCAACACTTTTCAAGCATTCAGAAAACAACAAACACTTGCCGAACAAGCATCAAAAGAGTAGCCCGAGGCCGATGATAGAGTGAATATCGAACTCTATCACCACGCCTTCCAACTCAATTGAACCTTGTTTTATACGAGTTGAGTGAAAGAGAGTCCTGGGAAAGCATCTATCTATAGTAAACGAAATCATACTTCTTTTCTTCTTATTTTAGGCTTAGTCCTAGAAGATTGAATGCTTTTTTCTTTCTCTGTTTAAACCCGGCTGATTTTACTTTATTCGTTGAACGAGGGTAAGAGGTTACTGTTGGAGCACCATTGCCCTAGTCTTTCTTTTCCATACCGTATGGATAAGTGGGACCTCGCTCAATCAGAAGCAGTAGACTCGCCTACAATGTTCAAATGAACTCAGTAGCGCCCCACGAAATGCTTTTCTTTGCTTGGGTGGTCTTTGTGGAATCATCAATCTGGACTGCTGACTGGCAGCCTTACCAAATTAGCTCAAAGGCGATGGTCAGACGGGCGGGTAGGGGCTCCAAAACCAAAAAGAGATGCGAGCTTTATTTCTTTCTCTGCTATTGGATGTCATAGTGTAGGACGCACTTTATCAACTCTAATGTTAGCGGGTCTGCTTTCTTTTTGATTTTCTTTCGAATTGAAAGGAAAGAAGAAATAGATGATCCGCAACGGGCTACAAAGAGAATTCCGTACCCATAGTAATTCCTCTCTCTGGTAGCAATCCGGTCCCCAGTCGGTGGTAGTAAAGGAAGGAAGGCTAGCTATACTTTCAACAGGAGAAAGTCGGTTGAATAGAAGGATCAGTGCCCGTAGCAGTCCTGGAGTTAGGTTATGATGGTCGTGATTGATGATAGAAAGCAAATCTCTTCTATTCTTAGAGGAATCTAAGCTAAGTCCAGCCCTTTCATTCCGTTCCGTAGTTCAATCCGGAACTCCAGATGTGTAAGTAGCGGCCAAGCGGCTCTGTCCTTTTCAAAGAGGTTATCCTTCTCTTAGTGTTATAGGATAGCTCCCCATTCAAGTAAGTCACTTTTCCCGGGTACGCGGTTGCTGTCTTCTTTGTAGCCTTGGTAGCTTTTTCTTTTTCCTTTCCTTTTCTTCTCTTTCAGCAGCCTCCAATCGTAGGCAAGACCGAATAAAGCAGTTCAAGCCCGCTTCTGATCTCAACAATGACATCTCAACGATCGCAATCCGTAGGCTAAGAGGAACGAACCGGAAACCTTCACTTCAGGATAAACAGAGTATCGCGGGGAAGCTGAGATGGCCGTGGGGGAGGGAGCTGGGTCCGTAGCTCATGTTCAAGCAGGGGTTTCTACGCCCGCCCAGGAATACAGATAAGGAAGTGCAGCCGAAGGTAATGCAATTGTGGAATGGAGTTCAAATAGATTTGGCCAGCTCGTCTGGACTTGGCTTTGACCGCTTCCCTCTTGCAAGGATTCGGCGCCTCCACTTGATGCTTTACGCCCACGCTTCGTTCAGGCAGCGCTACTCGGATATGTCTTGCCAATCGCCAAAGCAGTGCTACTTCCAGGATTTTTTTCGGCCAAGCTCGGGAAAAGGTTGGTAAGCATACCTGGCTCAGCCATTAGAGTGATTTTCCATTCACGGCAAACTTTCCACTAACGATTCATTCCTCTCCTTTAAGTCGAGTTACTACGTATCCAATCCTTTCGTTTTAGCTTCACAAGCAAGCTTCTTGCCGGAAACGAAAGTTTCATTTCATTCCACTCATTCCTCATCCAACGAAATCCTATGCTGCTTGAGGAAGGGGACAGTCACAGGCTCGCTTTTCTTCTCCTCTTCTTCATATGCTTATGTGTCTGCGGATGGGGATGCTGTTCTATATCTTGATTCGGAAAGATCACTTGAAGAACGGATGCATCTAAAGCTCTCGCTTTCAGAGCAAGGAAAAGGAACTCTGTCTGCTCTGCTGGTCTGAAATGAAAGCAAGTCGTCCTATTGAGATTGATTCCAATAGCTAGGCAGCTGAGACTGGCCTTTGTCTTTCCCGGGCTTCATTTAATAAGTCCTGCCCAGATCTCGATTATGGAACTTCTGTCCACTTCACAAGTCCATCGGGCTGCCAAAGGCTAGCACAAGCGAGCGCTCCTAATTCCATTCCACCTAGGAGATTCAGCTTCAATCGGAGATTTCCGCTCTCTTGGTGGGAAGTCCATTTTCTCCCCATCAGAAGGATTTTGACTTGACATTCGCTATCCGCATACTCGACCCCTGTATGTAGAGGCCTTTGTAGACCAAATTGGTGCAGGATTGCATTTTCCTGCTTTGCTCCTCACTACAGCTGTATGTGCATACTCGAACCGCGCAAGGTATAGTTCGACTTAATTGAACATTGGGACCCTATTCTATGTAGCGTTTATACTCAATGCTAGAATGACCTTGGATCCACGCCAACTTGGTTGTGGCATCCTCATATCATATCAGTATCAAGTTTAACAAGGCTAGCAGGAAATTCCATAGCTACTGGCATCCTTTCCTTTGTAAGGATGAAGTAGATTCCACCACCTAAATTCCTTAAATTAAAGTAATGCGTCGGGCTGTCTTAGAACTCCACTTCATCTTTTCCATATCGGAATGGTGTAAGAGGGCTGGGTGTGACGTCCAGATAAGACTTTTTTTAGATTAATACCTTAGAGTCTAAAAGGAAGCAGCTTTGTCACAGGACTCCTATCAGTTAGTCTCTCTCGACGCCCTAAATGAACATAATGTTATAGTGTGAAGGAAGTTCTCTTTATCCCTATGTATTCAATCACTGATAGTAGGACTTGGTTGCCTAATTCCTGCCCGGTTCGTCCTCCTATGAATGCCCAATGTGGACACTCGGGCTGGCCGGTAAGTATGGTAAGTATTTAAGAAATTTGGTTTGGAAGCTTCTCTCTCGATGGTTTCCGTCAACACTTTCTCGAAGGTAGGATTGAAGGTTTTTTCCCAAGCTATGAATCCGGCATAGTACAAAGAGATAAAGAAATTGTGTATTGTGTATTTTATTCCGCAAACACGATGAAAAAGGTAGCCGAACCAAAGCGTACAAAAGAAAAGCAGCTCTCACGAATGTGAGAATACGAGTGAAGGGAAAACTGTTAGCTTCTTTGGGTTTGGTTACGAGGTGACGATCACAACCAAGTTAAGGCTAACGGGGTCTTTCTTTCGTATCAATAAAGATAAAGGAAAGATCTCCTAGCGAGCTAGTTAGTTTAACATACCTTAGGCTTAGGTACAACCTTACTGGTGCTAATTTAAGTCGTCGATTACCGGAATTTGAGGGAAAAGTCACCATCCCCTTTTCCTATGTTACATAATTAGTAAATCAGTCTATTGACTCCCTTACTAAGCTTGAAGTAAAGTCAGGACTATTCTCATTTGAAAGATAACTAGTAACGGTAGGATTATCACTTCATTCGTGAGATGTTGCTTCCTCCTTTGCCATTGCTGCTGGATTCTAAACCTGCTCTCCCTCCTTCACCTAAGCTCAATCCTAACCTAATAAAGGAAAGGCAGACTCTATTGAAGAAAGGAACTCTATTGCCAAGCTAAAACGCTAAGCCCGTAGAACCAAGCCTGGCAGGGCGCACCAAAACTAAGACTGTATAACAGCAACCAAACCCAGTTAAGTCTGAAAAGATTGTTTTTGAGAAGCCAAGTGAGAAACAAGCACCTCAAACCTTTCCCTTGACGCATTTGTCCTGCAAACAGCCAAAATGGAATGGAGGCCGTTAAGGGCTTACTTTATTGGGTATTGCATACCTCTCACTCGCTTTCGAGAGTCTTTAATAAACAAGACTGATCCCGATTATTAAAGACTCTATTCCGTCCTCTCTTGCTGGCTTAAACAGCCGATCTTTCAACCACTAGCTTTCACTTGTTTTCTTGCTAAGAGCGCATTCTGTCCATCTATCTCATATCTGTTAATTTCTGATTCAATCCATCGATCCTTCTTTCCTTTGAAACGATCTCTGCATAGGGCCGGATCCCTCTGATGTTTTAATGCCCATTGCTGAAATTAACCTAACGAATGGAAGTAGGACTTTCCTCTTTCTAGTTTTATCACTGGCTTCATTTGCATTTGAAATTCCTTCTAATTCTAATGGTGTCACTGGCCACAAACTCGCGGGATCAGGAGATTACCCTAGCACTCAAACTATAACGGGTACTCCAAGAGGAGGGTTCTTTTACCTAAAAAATGCCTTAGGACTGCGGCTTACAGAAAGGAAGATTATCTAGGCGGGGCTGGGGCTTTCCTTGGCCTTCGGACCCTTCTATCCTGTAAGCTTTAGATGGACTTACCTTCTTACCGGAAACATCAGTATCGGCTCCATAAGTTCCAGCAGTTCCATCGTAGCCATCTCCACTTTAATACTCTCCAAGGCTAGGAAGTGAACCCGTCTTAGTCACATACCCGGATACAGCGCCAGTTCCAGCAGTCCTATCAACCGAGACCTATACTGGAACCGAAGCGAACCCTTCAGTACTATCTGCTGGAGATAGATATGGAATAGCCTTTATCCAACGGCTTATGTTTATTCCGAGTGAGCTTCGGAGTGAATATCCATACCTTCTATCCTCAATTTATCTAAAATAAGCTTTTTCATCTAGCTAGCAGTTTGGGGATCTGAAAGCGAGTGAGTTAGCTTTATTCCAACTTTCCCAGATTGGATGCGAACCCTTAAATACCCGCTGCTGGAGAAGCTGCCCCCCACCTCTTCAAGCTGTCGGAATCTCTGGTATCATATTTTCCAACTAATGCCAGATCTGATTCAATAGGAACATCGACCCATTTTCAGTTCATTAGTTCAATACGAAAGTAATTGACGCGAGCGTAACAGTCTAAGGTGTCTTTCTTTCCAGTTTTCTTAATTGGCTAGCCGCCTTTTTCTCTTTTCTTAGTAGCAATCCCCATTTCATGCTTAGGATTAGGAAAATGCGAGTTCCGAGTCGCTTTTGTTTTAGCTCCCTCCTTCACCCTTATCGAATCCAGTGCAGTGAGCTAGCAAGCCCAAGCCAAGAAGATTTAGATTTAGATCACAGTTCCAGGCTAGGATTGAATCCCAATTGATAGATTTCTTCCCTTTAACTTAAGGCTCCAGCTAAGAGATTGATAGATTTCCTTAAAAATGAAAATAGATGGTTTGTTTCCCTTGTGAGACTAGTCAAACTTCAGATGCCTCTCAGAACTTCTGCTCTAACGGATTTACCGATCTGACTAGAAGCTAGAAATCAGTCTATTAGGCAAGTAGATCCGTTTTTAGATAGTTAGAAAACAGAAAGCTAGCCTTTTTACTTTTTACGTAAGGAAGTTACAGAAAGGTCCAGCAAACAAGGTTAATCCAGAGGGTTAAGACCTTATCTTACGATGCCTGTGGGCAATCTTCCTTAGGTACATTAGGTACAGCAGTTTCTAAGTCTTCTCCATATGCCCGCCCCTACAATATCAATATATAGGTCTTCCCTTGCAGCCAGCTAGGTCAAGGCAAGCTATCAAATTACAGTGGAAGCCTCTCTCGCTGGGAGTTCTGCTCCATCCTTGCTTGATCCAAATGAGGTCAATTTCATCGATCTGGGGGGATGTGTCCGTACTTGAAGTATCAATTACTTTTATATATTACATAAGGCCTGGGCAAACCTTACCACCTCGATTCGGGATGTCGGAACACCGACCGGATCGGAAACCGAATCCTAAACTGACTTCGGAACAGGTTCGAGAGCTTCGATCGAGACCCTTTCCTATCTAGTGTCAGCTGATCTTTCAGCGTCTGCACCAATGGAAGCTTAATTCGAAAGACGAGAGTTGGCTCGAGGAAGATTCTCGGTCCCCTAAAGTTAGAAAGCAGGTTAGACTGCAATGTATGCCTATGGAAGTCACGAAAAGCGATCCATATGATCATAAAGATGCCTATACGTCTTTCTAGCGTACGCGCGCTTTCTTTCGTGGGATCAATCAGCCTATTCTAGTTCGCCTTGTGTTATCCGATTTGAGGGAATGAATTGGATCGTGAAGCTCAATTACATCGCTTGATGCAATTAACCTTCTCTCTTTGTCTCTCCGTCTATTCTAACTACCGGACAGACAGCTGGAGGAGCACTTTGAGAGCGGGGTTCCTCATCTATCAAGAGAGGGTTCCCGGTAATCAAGCTAGAAGTTCATTCCTCAACAACATATAACCTCAACAGCAGATTCAGGACCTGCGATTCTTCTCTTTAATGAGAACAGCACAGAACTAGACTAAGGTGATGGTCGAATTCCACGAGTAAGGAAGAAAACCCCTTGCACTACCCCCTGCTTGACTCTTCTCATAGTAAGAGTCGGGATGGTCCTGTCGAAGAACTTGATTCATGCAGAGAAAGAGAGACTTAACTTAGGATAGGAGACTTATGGAAGCAGCAGGCTCGATGCTAATTGACCTCTCTACATCACTGTTGTGACCTGTGAAAAGACTGTGAAAAAGGTACTGATCGACAATGGGTCTGCTTTGAATGTATGTCCTCTAAAAGTAGCCAGTTGCTTAGGCTTGATGTAATTAACCTGCTGATTTCACTCCTTCTGATCAAGTTGTGAGAGCTTATGATAACACTAAGCGTGAGGTGTTATTACTCTAAATGTGAATATAGGACCAACTAGCATGACCATACCCTTTCATTTCTGTCCCAGCCTGCTACAATCTCCTCCTCGGTTGGATTCACCAGGTCCGGTCCAAGAAGCATGATATCGATAGAAATTCGGTAGTAGATCGATCTTTCTCAATTACATCTTTCCTTCCTCCAACTTGATTCCGCACTTATATTATAGGTAAGAGGTAACCCCGCTTTGAGATCTAGTGGGAGCTCTTTCCCAACAACTCAAATCGCCTATCCCTGCCCTTATTGACTTAAAGCTGGGATCCTTAGACCCAGACCCCCACGACTATTAATAAAGCACTGCTCTTTCCTCACATCTACCTAATCAACAACGACTACCCTTAACTAAGTTAAGAAAGGGATGCCTTTCCCCTGTCGGGCCCACCGAAATGAACCTGACGCACTTTGGCCTAATTAGGGAGTGAGTGAAGGAGAGGAAACTAGAGAAAGGAATTAGAACTCCTTACTGGCCCTATTTGACTAAGGGGGGGCATAGCCCAAGACTATCCTTTATTCACTGGGCTAAAAGGGAATTCTCTTATTACTGGAGTTTGCCGGGGCGGGCTCTTCTCTTCTTACGGTGCGGTAAGATTAGGATCCTAAATATCCCCCCTCCCCTATTCCCTATTCCAGTTGCCGTAGTTGCTGCTTGCTTTTGCTAAGAAGAGAATGAGATATACGTGTTCGTCTTGATCAATAGAATGGAAGGCCCTCAAGAAAACCGAGTTTCACGACCTACAATAGTTGCCAGATGGTGAGCGATACGGAGGACCCACTTGAAAGAGGCCCGATTGATCCCATAGTGTAAAGGGGGGCTTGCCCTTGGTCCAATACCGTCTGCTCTTATTCTCATCTCGATGACCATGTCACTCACGAATTGGATTTGATGATGCATACAAAAGAAAGCTGGAGTTGAATGAGCAAAAGTGGAAGTAGCTGTAGCAGAGGGACACTCCATTAGGGCCATTAGTCGCTTAAGCCTTTGTACCTCCTCCTTATAGAAGGTGTGACTGGGTGTGGATGATACAGCTTGAGCTAAAGTACTCCTGCCGGCCAATGAGAGTTGATTAGCCTTTCAACCATTTAATCTGAGTTTCACTTTTTCAACTACCATCTTTGTTTGAATAAGAAAGCCCCACTTGATCATGGTAAAGCCATTCCAAAACACGTGGCACTAAATGTGAACCACAAGAACACGGTAAGGATATATTATCCCCAGGATGAGAAGAGCAGATCTTGTTAACATATGTATCAGTTACTATATTATTGAGATATTCGATCTTAGGGTCGGCGGAAAGTGACAAAGGCTGGAGGACCAATGGTTCAGGAGCAAAGGTGCACCAAATAGAAAATCCTAGTAAGACGCAAAGTGCGCTTATAAATCGTATGTCATATATATAGGAATGAAGAATAGCATCTTGCAAGCGGAATTCTTTAATTCGCGAGTTATCCCTGAGAATACCACCCAGTCCAGGTTTGATATCCCGTGTACGCAAGAGGGGCATTTGACGACCTATTACTTCATCGTTTAGAAAAGGAAGCATTCTTCTGTTTGGTACTACACGACACCACGGCATATAAGAATAGACTTCAGTCTTTAGAACTACTTACTTACACCGCTCGATCTACTATGAAAGAAGCTGGAAAAGATCTTCTCGTGGGCACGGCCGGCTAAGGCTATCAAATAGGTAAGCGTCTTATTCCGATACAAGAGCACGATCAATTCTAGATTCCACGTGTCTGTTAGTGTGTCGGCGCCCACACCAGGTGAACTTACTACCAGTCATAGTAACATCAACAAGAAGTCATGAAAGAAAGAGTTTCAGTGATGTAGCAGCCCTTCTTAAATAGCAAGCCCTTCGATAGCGTAGTCTTTGCCGAACCCCTTTTATTTTAATAGGATGACCTTTCTTTCAGATAGAATTTCTATTTATTTATTAATAATTTCACTTTGCATGGAAAGGTGAGCACGAAAGCTAGCATAGGGAAGGCAAAACCAGTCCCAGTTTACTATTTTCTTTCTGGGTAAATAGGTTTAGGTTTGAGAACTCGCTTTCAAATCCTTGCGATTCTTTCTGTGAAAGATCGGCGTATCTGGATTCAAAAAGAGAGAATATCTGGTCTCCGCCCCTTGCATCTCAAGTCTCACTTCCTTCTTCTGCTAATGCTACTCCCACTATATTATCGTAAATAGACTAAACCACTATTCTAAATAATGGGACTTATCCTGTTACAAGGTGGACAACTACAACTAGTGAGACTCAGTCTAAATGTAAATGAAACTTCCACTCTCAGGCAGGCCAGTTCTTTACATCTTTGGAAAGCGCATTGAAATGCATTTCTAAATTGGCATTGATTGACTTAGCTCACTAAGCGGATAACCCTTTATCAAAATCAAAAGGGTTCTAATGTCAACTTTCAACATGAAACTACCCACTTTAGTAACATCGATTTATCCACGACAGCTTCATCCGATAGTAAGTATCACATCGACTGCCCAGTAGCGGATCCCTTACAAGGCGGCTAGGACCTCTAATTCGATTGCCTTATGAGGTGAGCATCTCATGGCATCACCAATGAAGCTAGGTTCATACCTTTCTTTACTTTAATTGAAGATAGGCAAATGCGGTTCAATTGTGAAATGAGAGTCCAGAAGGGTCATAGAAGAAGGAAGAAGATCCATCGCATCCTACATTCCGAACTAGCCGAGGGGTATTCCTAAGATGTAGAAGACAAGGCTTGAAGACTAGGGACCGGGCTTGGCAGTCGATCAAGCAGGAGCTGCACTTCTGGCCTCTTATCTTTAGCTAGATCAGATCTTCCTTTGGGAGGGCCCTTGACATACTTTCTTTTTCATATAAATGAAAAACTTTGTTATTTCTCATGCCCTTTTAGAGCTAAAAAGGAGTTGACCAGCCCTTTCGCCTTTATGCATGCGGGATTTTATTCTTTTATTCAATTGTTATGTGGTGCCAGATTTAGAGGCAAGGGTACATCAGATTTGACTCACTGTATACATTCAGGAAGAGGAGGAACAAAGTCACTCGACAAAAGGAAAGGATCATCCTAAGAAAGAATCATTCTATCTACCTTCCTTTCCTTAGAACCTTAGAAGAATCCCGCCTACACTCCTGCAACCCTAGCTTTTGAGTCGGAGTTAAGAAGGCAAAAAGGCGGTCTTTCACGGGATCAATGGATCAGAAAGGGAGGGACTTCGGATTTCTATTTTATATGATAAATAGGTTCTTTGATCCAGACTGCATGTGTTAAGCAGTTTCGCCTTTGCCTTCTCCTGCCTTACCCTGGAACTCTATAGTTCCCCTCTCGGAAACCTCCTTTAGTGACAGCTCAAGGATAAACATTTTGAGTGTTTGAAGAGGGATTCTATCATCATCACTCTCGATGAGTCATGAGAATGACCTAAGAATTTATGTCTGATGTAGACCTCAACGCGGAGAGAGACCGGCTATGGGAAAGTAGTAAGAATTTAGAGAAGCGCTACTTACCCATTTTTTTCTAGGGGTTTCCCCCTAGGATATATATGGATTTTTACTTTCCATATTCTATACTCGATTTTCCCCCTAAAGAATCACATAGAGGGTGTTTTCCTTCTTTGAAAATAAATTCCAGCTCCTTAGAGCATTGTTAGCGCATTTCGAAGGCATCATCTTTCTGTTATGTTAATAGGTGACTATAGGGGGCTTTCGCCTAAAAGGATCCTCAATCACGTCACGGAGTCTATTCTGGAGCTTCCCAAAAGTTCTATCTGACTTGAACGCGGGAAGATATGTATGAATCACCCCCATTTGTACGGTCTTTCATAAGAGTGTTCTCTAAAAGGCGTGGAAACTGAAACCGCTGTTGTCTGGTGGAATAACTCGAGTCGGGGAATCGGTTGTTTCGGAAAATCCGTTGTTCGGGGAATCCTTTTTCCTTTCAAAATTGAACTAGTCTTTCGCCTACGTTCGATTGCCGGAATTTTGCAACCTTGAGATCTTCAACTCCTTCGGACCCTCAGATTTGAATACGATCTAATAAGAGTATCCTTCAGGGCGGGATCTTCGAGGGCATCATACCATTCGTCGTACTTCATGACTTTCGGAATAACAAGGGCTCCTCCTGTCTTTTCTGGCTTGTATGGAATAGCTTGGTCTTTCGCACTTGCATCTCCAATTTCCAATATCTGCTTAAGGCTGTATTCGCCCCATACCACTTTCTTTTTTTCCATTTTAGGTATATATCGGCAGATGATTCCCCATCCTTTGTGTACTTTGACAATGATCTGCCTCCCCGGGGAAGAGCGCCCTTATTTGTTTAAAGCACCACTATCTGGACGCATTCTCATTTAAGACACCTACATGATAGTGGTACCCTCCGTCTTCATGTGTCTCCGTTGCTACTACTATAGACCTACACGTAAATAGCTTCATGATTCTGTCTTGCGCTTGAGTTTGCGATACTGGTCTTCGCTCAGCATGTGCCAGTGTTATTAGTCAGAATTGTCTCAAGGATTCTAGTTGGACACACATTCTAGTCTAGTTTGCTCGTTCTTCCTTCTTCTTGAGAAAAAAAAAGAAAGAAAAGAGAGAGTTGCTAACTAAGATGTGGCGAAAGGTTTCCGAGAGAGAGGGGCCTTAGAACCAGTAACCTTACAGGAAGCTTTACCATAAGCTTTCCTGCATTTGCATTCCGACGCATCATGGCCTTGTAGGTAATGCTTTAAGAGAAGCTTTAAGAGCAACTATGCCAGAACGAATGCGAAATTACCCGACGTTAAGGCACCGATTTAATCTGGTTCAGCGTACGTCCTCGGCGACCGCAAGACTTGGAGCATGAAGTTTCTGGGAACTCTCTTCCGCTTCCGATAGGTGCAGGTGCAAATCCTGAGATAGGGCCAAGAGGAATGATATCCGAGAGGTTGTCCAGCTACAAAAGAAAGCGAGGATCCGGGCCGCTTTAACAAAAGGGGTCGAGAACTACATAGATCTGATACCTTCTTACCTCCGTCTAGGAGGTAGGTTCTGTAGGTGTACAACTCTTCCTAGGTTGTATTCGATCATGAATGGCCAAAGAATCGTATGCCTGATATTGCCAGAAGACCTCTGCTTCTCCCTTTTGGAAACTGGCTAGCGATGAGGAGAAAAGTCGCCCAATGTATAATTTCAACACGCCACCTACACCAGGAGGTTTAAGGAAAGCAGCTCAATTACATCGAGCCTCATCCCTCGATATAAAGAAGTTTATAAGGCAAGAATTAGTTGCATTCGGGCCTCTACTAAAGCAAGATGAAAGTGTCCTGTTATAACATCTCTTCTATGAATTCCTCTTCCTCACAATTTGAGAGGGGAAAGAAGTCAAATTCTTGGATAATCGTGATATCTCTGGTTCGAAGTAAACTCAATGGCGGAGCAAGAACAATTAGGAGCCATTTCTAATCTTTCTTCGAGGGTAATTCGGTCTAAATGTATTTTTTGAGTTAGTGGCAGTGTGAGTGCCTTTCTAGGCTTATGAAAGCTATCTTATTGGGTCACAAATCTTTCTTTCAGACAGATAAGGGTTAGAGGTTAACTGAGCTCACCACTGTGAACTCCCCTAGCCCTAGATGCCTCATTTTGCATGAACTGAGAAATTTCGGCTCGTATGCCATGAAAGAGCCATTCACCAGCACTTTATGAACTCTATCCTTTTCCAGATCGATCTCTCTGCATCGTAATATCAAAAAATAGGCATACGAATCTGCGTAATCAAGGATCTGAATCCACTGAGGCATCCAAATCCGTAGCCCTATTCCCTTCCTCATAAACAGAATCTAGGGCCGAGGGGTCGTGGACCAACCATCCATCTACCCGTTGGGTAGGTCATTCACTCAAGGGTACCGGGGATGTTGACTCAACGGAATCAGCCTGCGGGTATCAAAGTTTCTCCACAACAAATAGATTCTGCCTCTTACACCACGCTTCTTGGATGCGGGGAATCTTGCTCAGGTTCAGGGTCAAGCATGGGCGACCCTGATTGTTCAAAGACACTTTGCTCAAACTAAAGTTATGGTCCCCCGGGGTTGAGGTATAGTTTAGGTCATGCGCGAATGCAGAAAGGGGACAAGGAGAAGCGCGAGTCCACTAACAACTGAACCCATCAAGCGAACGAGTAGTGAAGCCTTACCCAGATCGAGATGAGAAAGAAAGGGCAATTCTCAAGCTAGACCCACACAAATGTTTAATCGAAAGCTCTTAAATCCTTCCCCATACCTGATTGAAAACAACAACCTTGAGTCATCCATTGATTGAGAAAGCGTACCTGTCACGTTGAACCATGTCTGTCAACGGTGAAAGATAGCCTGAGGACCCCGGAGATAGGATTTCTCAACTGTCGATCGACGTGACAATCATGCCTGCTTGACAAATCCTTTTTCAGTCTCCCTAAAAAGGATTTGCTGGTGACACGAAAGCTGTGCTCGACGCTCTCTTTCCTATTCCACTGCGCGTCGTGGTCTTTCCCTTGCTGGCTGGATGACTACTATGGACAAAGATGACGACGACTCCCAGTCTCTGGTCAATCCATGCTGATGCTAGAATAGCTTTTCCCCCCGCGGGAAGAGAAAGTACAACCTCTGATGCTTGCTTGATGGGAGAAATGGAAATGGGTTGGGATTAGACTCCTTTAGGGAGAATATATCTTTAGAACGTAAACGTTAGCTCGAAGGCGAGGAATGACATGGATAAGGCATGATCGGAGAAAGGCCTCTCTTTCATATGCGATACTAGGCTGTATAGATAGACTGACTTGGAGCCTTCCTTCACTCCTTATCGGAAAACTTTGTATCTCGCTTAGAAAGAGTGATCTCATACCTCTTCCTATCGGTCTCAATCCTAAGACAGCAACTGCTGGCGAAGGCCCTTAAAGAATAACTCCCTACCCTCTCCTTATCAGTATCAGTCGAGTCATTCATCTCGAGCTACTAAGCCAAGGCTAGCCACTCTAGCTATTTCATACCTTCCAGACCCGGCTGAAGAACAATACAATAGCTAAAAGAAAAGAAAATGCATTCCTGAATGAATGAAATCCGGCCTGAGAGTGAAATAGAGAAGTGAGATAGAGAAGGGAGTTGTAGTTCTGAGTTTGTAGTTGGAGTTCGTGAGCCAATAAGTGAGCTTTTTCAATCCTCTCGAATCATAGACGGGAAAAGGCATTAGTTGGCCGGCCTTAAGAAAGAAATTCTACATTCTCGATGCTTTCGCGCTAGTCATGAATCCGTCCTGGGATATCTTGATTATCTTTATGATGGGTCGGCAACAACTCCCTTTGGGGAATAAAGAATCGATCGTCTTTGGTTCCCACCAATCGATCTTCTGTAGAAGCAGGAGGTAGCGCGAAAGAAGAATTACAATTGCAAGTCGCCTTGACCCGGCAACCAAAGAAGCACACCAGACTAGAAGGAAAGGCAAGCAAGCAAGGCAGGATTTTCACCCTTCTCTTTGTTGTTTTGAACTCCTCTTTCCTTAATAGAGAAATGTTCGCCTCTCTCGTTACCTTCCTGTTTGTGCCTGCCAGTCCTCTTCTATAGTTTTTCTGGTATTCCCATCTGACTCTTTGTCATTTTCTCTCTTGTTGTTTGCTATAATGGAATTCCCTCCTACTTCATGTGTACGGACTCCTACTTCTTGTGCTGTGCCTCCACCTTTTAAGTAGATGGTATGCACGCATCTTTGTTTATTCATTCTTTCTTTTTAGACCGTCATGCTCGCTCACCTATTGTACTGCAACTGCTACAGGAAAGATTCCACCAGTTGACCTATAGATTAGATGACAGCTCCTTCGTTTACCGGTTGGTTGGCGGGGGATATTTCTTTCCTCCTCCTCATACTCATAGCCATACTCATACTCGTCTACTGGAACTAGGAACGTAGCAGTGAACGGAGCTACCGGGTAATCCGCTTCAGTAGTGGCATCTTAAGAAGCTTTAGTTCAGAGTTCTCCCTTCCATTCGGAAATTAGAGGAGAAGGTTTAGCGGACCTGGCATCAGACTCTTACCTACGATTGGCACAATAAGCAGCTTCTGTTCCAATTCCCTAGTTTAGTAGTCTTACCTATTTCTCGGTACAGTGAAAGTCAAATGCATGCGGCGGGACAGCTGCGGTACGGTACTTATCAGGTTTACCGAAGGACCTTTGCGCTTAGTGCATCGGTACGGTACTGATAGATCAATGAGAAAGTTTACCCTTTCGATCATCAGCTACAAGGATCGTATCGTATTCAGAAGTGATCTATTGCTCGTTAAAAGATGCTCTCTTGCGAGGATTTTGGGATTGATCGTATTATAACATCAGTAAATCGGACTAGTCATTAAGGTCTGATCAAAACCGTCATTTTCTTATTAAGGAGAGGTCAATTCTTTCTTTTATATATCCTTCCTTCTACCTTTACCAACTACTAGCAATTACGACAACAGGATCGATGTAATTGAGACCTTATTCCCAATCTTTGGCAACGGATGAAACTCAAGCAAGAACAGGATATTACCTCGGATCAACTACCTTTACTTTAGAGATGAGAAAGGGGGCAGGCTTGGGCAAGTAAGCTAGGAATTTCCTATAGTGTAAGATAGAAAGCGGGCATATCCCCAGTTCGAAAGAATCCCCTCTTAGCCACTAATATAATAGAAGAGAAGAGAAAGTACCTTATCCTGTCTACCAAGCAGGCCAAGATTACATAAATAGCCTTCCTCGAGAATAAGATGTGGCACTGACCTTTGGAAGATAATGCGCTGTTGAAATGGCTTGTGAGAGTGAATCAATCGAAAGTCTGTCCTTACCACCTTGGATCAGTCTTAAACTCTCCAATGACCTGCTTGACTCTTACACTAAGAATAGTCTCTATCACCCTTAGGACAAATAGAACAGACTGAAAATGGTTCCCTATCGAGCCTGTCAACAAGAGAAAATCGATGCTTTTCCAAAGATGTGATAAGTGCTATCGTAATCTAAGAAAAACCAATCTATTTTGGTAGAGGATGCAGTGAAACTTTTGACTCAATTACATCGACCCTTATTCAGCCTTTTATCCTTTCTTTTCTTGCTGGCCATTATATGACGTACTTAACCAAGCTCGGGAACCTTCCCTTTAGTGAAAGGCTCTATCCCAAGAGAAAGAGAATAGACTACCTCATAAAAAGGGTATGAGACTCGGTACTCACCCACCCATAGAGAAAAGATCTTTGGCTCTAGGGCTATAGTCTGGGCCACGAGGCCTTAGAAGAAATATTAGGCCTACCCACTTCTTGCTCGCATGGACCCATCTCCCTTTTATTTGTATTTGAGAAGGCAGCCTTAGAAGGGGAACCCTGGCAACTCTGACAGTCAGAGTTCGATATCACCTATGTCACGCAGAAAGAAAGGGACGAGCTCTAGCAGATAATCTTGCAGCACATCCAGTGCCTGAATATCAGCTATTGAGAGAAGTAAGGCTCGTAGGCGGACTAAGAGCTCTTGTCACGGAATAGGGCGTTCTCGCCTTTCGGGTTGTGGATGTTATAACTGATTTAGTGGGATAGAATGGTATTAGCAGTAGATTAGTCTTAGTGAGTGCCATTGCTTTCGATTCTCCGTTGTTGTCAACGGGAAAGATTGGCTTCATTCCTCTTCTCGAACCGGTAATTCACCCCAGAGTGCCTAGCCTTAGAGCTCGTACTCATACTCTCACATCGGATACGAAAGCACCGGAGTCAATAGCTGCGCTTATTCCTTGAACAGCGGAGAGTTTCACACGAACTGAAAGACATTCTACAATCACTTGCATTCAAACTGATCAATGCTTTGCTACCGGGCTTCTAGTTGTCCTTTCTCCAACAGATGAAATAGCAGCCTCCACTTCACTCTCTTGAGAGCTAGCTGCAGAGGATATTCTAACAATAGCGGAAAGCATTCGTTCACAGTCGATTCAACAAGGGCATCCTTGACTCTATTATCTTATTTCACCCTTTTTATACCGTATTCTCATGTATTTTAGTAATAAGATAAGGTGTGAGCCCGTGAGAGTGAGAGAAAAGAAGATGCCCTTTGAGAGGTTAGTCGGATTAGAACCCTGTCGCCCGTGGGTTCCTTCAATCGGGTTAACTGCAGATCGCAAGAATATCTCACTGCTAGCAATCAATCATTATATTATATAGTAGAGACAACGCTACCTACTCTTCCCCTCGGTTTTTGCCCTATCACTAGTGGTTAGCTCTTCCTGATAGGCTGAAAAGGATGAAAGCCCGGGTCAGGCAGTTATTGGGTTTCCTCTCCCTTTTCATTTCCAATTCGTTCTACTTAACTTAGGTGGAGCAACCCGAACTCTCGACAGAATATAAAAGAGGACCACAGGCCCGTGTAGACACCTCAACGAACTCATGTTCCTCAGCCAAATACACATAAATTGATCCGTTTTTCTTTTCTTTGCTGATTCCTCTCAATTCAATTTGCCATGTTGCACTAAGTTACTTACGGATGTATGCATGCGGTCCGGGAACACTTTGGGGTGAACACCCATCCGAACAAGTAGAGTCAATAGTTTTTAGGCCGTAACATTTAGCAACAACAAAATCTTTAACCCAACAAGTGCTCTCCGAACCAAGCTAGATAGTCTCCTATCACTAGGCTCACCAACCAACCTGGACTTTGATTCCTTATTATTCCTACCGGATATCAAAACAAACCATAAGGATTGTTTCCAGCCACGAGTTCCCCTATGACATAAGCACTCTTGGGTGGGATTCCATCAAATCTTTGAGAACAATCTCCTATTTGATGGTCGGCGTGGCGATAGGCTTCGCTTCTACGACTGCCTTCCCAGCCGTTGAAAGACTGAGCGAGAACGGTAAACACAAACAATGTCGTTGTGCGGGGATGCGATTCGCCAAGCTGGGGCAAACAAAGCCGTCCGGCCCTACCGGATTAGGAATGCGAAGGCCTCTCCTTCGAAAGGAGACCAGGGAAAGAAAGAGCTATGCTATTGACCGACCCCTTTTTCTCATTTTGTTTGAAGCGGGCCAAATAGAGAATGAAATGCATAAAAGGAATAGGGGAAGGGTTCCTTGTTGGGCTGCTCGCCCTACCGATTTCGAGGCTTACACCTCCCCTATTACACGACCTAAAAAAAGGCTTTCAGTAGCGCCCTTAGAATCAATTTGAAGCGCCAGTAGTCGTAGCTGTGGCCATACCAAAGTTCTTATCGCTCCGGATTCCGATCTATATGACCTCCGGGCGGTACAAAGTAAACCTCTTCCGTAGAAGCAGGTAAGTAACCTAACCCTTAATCATTTTTTCAAGGTTATCTATCAATGGAAAGATCTCCATGTGTGGCGTGATAAGGAATCCTAGAAAAGATCGATTGAGACTCCCTCCACGGTCCCACGAAGATCTCTACGTACTTGTCCAGTCCAGGACAAGTGAGATCTTCCGGTCTGCGTGCGTGGGAGCAGCTCAAAGACAGAAGAACGGTCTGAATTCAGGCACGGCCCGCCCGTCTGCTGCTAGGTCCGGGCGCCAAGCGAGGGCGCCGCTATGCCCCTTAATGAATCGAATGGTCCTTCGACCTTCGTTTGATTCCTACGGCCGGCATAGATCTCATGAGACCCGCCCACTATTAATACGAAACCTGCCCTTTTCCTTCGCTACTAGGAAAGTAAGCAACTTCTATTAGCGCCGGACCCTGAGTCGAATTGATCGTGTCATGTGCAACGTCCATCAATGATGGTTCATTAATGTCCATTGATTTAGACTCCTTCCCCCTTCTCAACTACGAAAAAGATCGATCGGGGCCCGAAAGCCCCCAAACAAGAACGGAAACGGAAGCCTTTCGATTCACTCCCTTCTTAAATAAAATAAATAAAGCTTGGGTCGGTCGGCTGGGTCTTTCTCTGTTGTTCTGTTCCCGCCACGAGAAGGGAAGAGGTATGCCCATCGCGCGGAGGATTCGTTGAGATCGGTAGGGAACTGTACGATCTTTTCCCCTATTGTATTGAATCAATAAAAAAAAGAGGTCAGCCTCCATGTTTGGGGTTCTTTCGCTTTTGCCAGATCTAGAGAGATACTACAAGTCCTCCGTCCCAGATTCCATCGCCGCGGCCATCTGGTTCACCGGTACTACCAAAAAGTCTCATGCTTACGTTACTGTTACTGATGGTTTGATTATCTTGGACCACGAAGACCCCAGTCGTGCTTCTGGTTTCCATTCCCATCATCCTATTGATGATAATTCTCCTCGTGCTCTGCCATAAGAACTTGGAGTCCGTATCATGGTGAAGATAAGGTAAGGCTGTGATTCTTGCTCAAAAAACAGACCGAACGCCTTCGAGTTTCGTCCGACCCGGCAGCATTCATGAGTCGCTCGTTCAACTGTCCCTCGGAGACAGGGTCGAGAAGTACCATGCATTGCATGGTTGCCCCCCGTCGGTCCCACCCAGCCTAGCGCGAGCCTTCTTTTTTTAGTTTAGTAAAGTTCCCTAAAGACTAAAGAAATGGATAAGGGGGGAGACTTCTGCAACGGGCTATGCCCCCCAAACCAACTGAGGGAAGTCGCATCCGTCCCATCGCAAGCACCTACAATGTCATGATCACATTGGGTTACCCTTGTTTCTTTGGTAGTTTAACGGGCGGTCGCCCCTCCAACAAGAAAAGGTATAAATATGGAAACTTCTCTGCCATTTGGATCGGAGAATTTATGGAGGAAATCGGGTTTGCAATTCCCAGAAACCGCACGATTATATAGCCAAAGGGAATAGGCCGCGCCTAAAATCATCCCAAGCGCTGCTAATGTGGCTACTAAGCTATTTCTTTGGAAAGCTCCTACTAAGATGAGAAATTCCCCGATAAAGCTGCTAGTACCAGGTAAACTCATATTGGCCAAAGTGAAAAAGAAAAAAATGGTAGAGAAATTCGGCATGGTGCTCACTAAACCTCCGTAATATCTAACAAGTCGAGTCTTATGCCGGTCATATAGAACACCAACACATAGAAAAAGGGCTGAAGAAACCAGTCCATGACTTAACATCAGTAGAATGCTACCTCCAATTCCCTGTATGTTCGATAGAGCCAAAGATTCCCCTCCCCCACTGATCGGAGTACGCCGATTACCCCCCGAACCGTACAAGATAGTTACCACCTATCATACGGCTTTCTAACTTAACTTCTTTTTCTGGTCGTTCCGCTCTGTCGATCGATGGTAGTATAAGAGATCTGTAATCCCCCCGCAATTTTGTACATAATGGTTCCTGCTTCCTACCCATAGTTAGCATTATCTCCCCCGGTCATACTTGAGTATCACATCGTAGACCCCCACCCAAAATCTATCTTCCTTATCAGTGAACCGGAACATAGTGCATAGGTACTCTTCGGTGCAGCGGGGACGAGACGACGTGACATACTACGATCACGTACGGAAGTGTTCGTCTCGGCAATATGGAACCTCTCAACAGCTCCCGTTCTTTTATGGGGTCCTATCGGGATAGGTAGGCCCAAGCCTTTCCCCTCCCCCATAAGACCCTCTTTCTCTTTCCCGAGGGAATCTCTTTTTTCTTCGTGCTCGTTGAGAAAGACCAACTTCCTATGTACCGTACTCTTTCCTTAGCGGCCTCGAAAGGGAGGTCCTCCTTATGATGCTACGGACGGCTGTCCGAAGGGTCGGACTCGGATAGGATAGGATTGTGCGTGCCGGGCCCTTCGGGTGTCATATTTTGGCCGAGTTTACCGTACCTCCGGCCCCTATGTTAGGCGGCCATAATATTTTCTTACGTTTTACCGCTGTTACGCCAGAAATAAAAGGTTCCACACGAGCTCCCGTTCTGCGACGTGGTGGCAGGACCGCTAGGGGAATGGTGGAGGGTGTAGATAGGGTTAAATCAGCAGGGGTCATGCAAATACATAGGCCCCTTCCCTTCTCTTTTGGATGAATGGGGTGGTTTAGAAGGCGCTTTCCGATCTACGGTCCCTCGGAGCGAAGGGTTAGGCAGGTAGTATGGGCCCTCTGACTTCCAGCTATGTGCTGTGCGGCTCCCGCGAAGCAAATGAAGGGAAGCTCGAAGAGCTTACGGGCGAGCTTACGCTTACTCTCAGCCTCTTTGATTGGTAGGCGGGCGGGCTATACTTAAGATTCCATTCATAAGGCTAATTTGATGTTGTCGTGATGCTTTGGTTAGGCCGACTACTAGGCTACTCCTTCTAGCTTCTATAGTGGCCCTTCCATTTTGGTGTAGTTTGAGTTTGTATTGGTACTGAATGAACATATCAAACAAAGGCGAGCAGTATATCATAGGCCTGGGAAAAGCAGCGAACTATAGAAGCTAGGGCTTTGTTCACCTTTGGACACGAACATTATTCCGTTCTCAGCGGAAACCCGCCTTAGAGATTGAACGGAAATAAGATAAGTCGACCTTCAATCTAAGACAGCGCTCAGCGCTGATAGCTTGTAGTGACCTTATGAAACCAATCGAAAGTAGCCTTTGGTACTTAAGTAGTGGCGGTTTGGAACCCTTGCAACTATGATAGAAAGCCGTTTGCTTGTTGCCAAACCCTTCGCCTTTCTTTTGAATCAAAGTAGGTCGCGACTGTTGTATTTTAGTCGGTCGGGAGAAGCTACCGCTTCGTAGACAGCTCTGCTTCCTCGTCTTGCTTCTGGCAAAGCTTCTACTTCTACTTTGCTTGCTTCTCTCGCGCTTGCTTGCGTGAAGGCTTAGAAGTGAAGTGAATGAGACCGCAGCGGAGTGGAGGAGCCGCGACACGAAGTTCCTTACCTTAGCTGGATCTCGCTGGTGTCACCTAAACGGTAGGTAGGCGGCGGATGTGTGACGTTTGGAGTTGTCGTTCGTGCACCTGTCCCCAATGGAAGAATGAGTTCTATTTTCCCCTGCAGATCATGGCCTTACCACTCGGTCCCCGATGGCCAGCGGGGGATTCGGTATAGCAACTCACGTTCGTTTGCGCTGCGCGTTCCCGCGGGACTGGACACATGTTAGCTGTAGGAAGTATGGTTCCGAAAGTGACTTCGGTTCGCCAGTTCAGGCTCAACTCCTCGCTTTACGTTAGCGGACCTACAGGTCGGGCCGGGGCTCCGCGCTCTTTCTTTCTGTGTGGGACGATACCGGGGAGAGAAGGGAATGCGTCGAGGCGGCGAACAAGACAAACTACATTTTGGCTTTTCCCTCCATGAGATGAGCCCAGTGCATTGGACCGATGGATAAGAGAACTGAGTTGGCCTAACTCGGGCGCTCTACGTACGACCATCAGATACATATCGATTTCTTTCTGATGGATCAAGAATAGATAGTTGTCTCATCAAAGGCAAATTCCCTTTCGTACTCTTTTGATCTATCAGAACAGATCAGGCTATCTATCAATCGATTTCAAAATAGCACGTTCATATCGTTCTTCCACCACGAACCGCCATAAATAATAGAATAAGAAGCAGCTAGAAGCACTCGCTTCACGCCCTTTCATTCTTATTCACGAATGAATTGGGAAAGCCAACAGAAAGATTAGATTCTGACTTCGTAGAGCCGGTGCTGCTGTTGCCTGCGCGTAGGGCCGTCCCCCACTCCCGTCCCGGGGCGCTAAGGGGCTTTTGTTTTTGGAACAGACGGCAGTGTTTTGCTGACGCCTCGAATCTTTATTGCGACATGCTATGTTTTCTCCCCCATTGCTAGTAGGTTGATGGGTCGCACGCCCGGCACACATGGTTTGGCCTTGTGTGTCCATAACTCAAAATAGGTGACCTAACGGCCGCCGCCCGACTAAACATACCAATAGTCACCAGATTCATATGAGCTACTGAGGAGTAAGCAATGATCTTCTTAAGATCGATCTGTCTTAAAGTGGTCGAGGAAGTATATATTATAGCAATCGCGCTTGAAGTATAAATGAAAGGAGTGGAACAAAGTGTCGCTTCGGGAAACATGGGTATTGAAAATCTTAAAAACCCGTAGGTTCCCAATTTTAAAGGAATTCCTGCCAAGATGACGGATCCTGCCGTAGGTGCCTCTACATGAGCTTCGGGTAACCAAATATGAACTGGTACCATAGGCACTTTGACGGCGAAAGAGGCGAAAGAAGCAATCCATAGAAAGATTTGGCGCCGCTCACTAAATTCTGTGGTTAATGATATTTGTAAATCGGTTGTTCCTGTTTGGAGAAGAATCAACAGAATAGCTAATAGCATAAAAACAGATCCAAGTAAAGTATAAAGGAAAAACTGATATGCTGCCTTGATCTTTCTTTGTCTCGAACCCCATACCCCTATAATAATGGTAGAGTAAGGGGTGGCCCCAAAGCGGAATTGACCGGTGGTGGTTGGTCGAAGCTCCAGTAGGTAGCCACTCCCTTCTCAGAGAACCGTACGTGAGACTTCCGCCTCATACGGCTCCGTCCCGAGCTTCAGTCGTCGGCCTTGGCATTAGACCACTATCTATGCATGTATTTGAAGCCTGGACTCGTCAATCTTTTGCTTCTCGGGTGGTGGCGAACAATGGTGCTTGCGTTGCGGGGGATGCCCGCCCGTAGGCCCCCGGCCTGCTTCCCACCCGAAAGAACCGCTCACTAGCTAGCCGGACTAGTGGGGGCCTATCTGGAGACATACTGAAAACCATGCCTTTCGAACCGAACGTAAGGCCCGTCTTCCAAATCAAAAGAAAAGGGGCTCGTTGGCAAAAAAGATGGAGTGCGGCCTGTAGAGCACATGTAAGGCACGGTCGGGTTGCTCACGCAGCGGATCTCTCGCACTATAGATAGAGAGAGAGGTGTGAAAGTAATATCCCTCCGACTTACGGCCTTTACGCTACTACTACAGTGATGTGAGCGGTTCAAATTGGTTTGATCTTCCCAATCATCCTGGCTTGTACGCTGTACGGAGTTTGTAACTCTTTTCTTATCAAAGACAGGACCCTACTCTATTCTCGAACCCTCTGCCGAGCTCTACCCTGCCCGCATTTCCTTTTGAAGGGGAAAAATAAAATGTCTCCATCTGCTGCCAATCTTCGGAATTCTACTAAACGGGTCGATCCTCCCTCCCTTTTTTTTAGCAACTTATCCTAAGGTCTCCTCGCCAACCCTAAGACGACAGAGGAAGCAACCCGCCTGCTGTGGCGGGGCGGCTTTTTTCTTTCACAATAAGACCTGGACGATTATCCCTACCCTCGGTAGCTTACGAGTTTACGTCCATCCCTGGTCGGGTACAGTTTCCTTTCGATTTCTCCCTTGTAGCCGTTACCCGAATTCGCGCAAGTGTGTCCACACCCCCCAAACAGACTTGACGAGGAATACATTCTCGCGAACAAACACAACCCCTACACACACCTAGGAGCACCCCTTCCTGCATATCCATACAAGACCCGAGTAGGCGGGTCGAGGTCCTACAAGGTACCCACTACTCGGAGTACCCTCCCAAAAGGAAAAAGATGTGTCTGTCAGGTTCGGTTCTTCTTAGTTGGGTTGGGCGGGTTCGACCAGAAATGCTATGCTTACACACAAGACTACCCCTCTTCCCGAAAGCTTCGCGGGGACTACTTTACGAGACCGCCCGTAGGGGGTTTACTGCACAAGGCCCCTGCAGAGGCTTTTCTTTATCCCAGCGAATAGAAGATGCTCAGCTCCGCACAACATAGGGATTAGCACACTTTCGGGAAGAACATAGAATAGTAGAGGATCCAGCATGCAGAACACGGCAATCATTAGAAATTCACGAATTAGAGATGCTGTAATATACTCTTTCCCATAACTTCTCATACCAGACCAACCCACTAAAATGCAAATAGGGATCAGAAATGTGGTCAATATCACGAAGAATAAAGAGATACCGTCTATACCCAAATAAAAATTGATGTTTTCATAAGGAAGCCATCGAAGGCTTTCCACAAATTGAGATTTGGCCGTAGAAGGATCGAATTGTATCCGAAGAACAAGGGGATACAAAAAAGTAATAAGAGAGAAGCACAGACCAATCAATCGTATCGGTCGTATTCTTGAATTTGGAATGAAAAGAGGAGTAATGCTTCCTAGCACGGGACACAGAATAAGACCACTTAGATCAGAATAGCATTCACAGAAATGTTCTAACATAGAGTAGAATCGAACATTGAAGAGATTAATTGACAACAGTAAAAAGATGGGCGCCTAATTCCAATACAAAATACAATAGGGGTCTATCAGTGCAAGTCAGCGGAACACCGTGATTGATGAGTGGGTAGGTGGGTTAGGTGCACCTCTCGCCCAGCGGGAAGTAAGGAGGCTAGTCCCCCCTGAATGAAGAAGTATTGGGCCCCCTTCCCGCGTATGCGCTTTTATTTAGATTCTTTCATTACCAATGGTTTCTAAAAAAAGATCTCTGGCAATTCGTCGAGTTCAATCCATGGGTAGCTTTCTTACGCCTATTCAGCTAGTGGGGCATTGGTCATAGCCGAAATTCGTCGAAGGGAAGATTTCTTTCAATCCAACACTCAAAAATGAAAGTTAGATAAAGATCAGTAAAAACTAGCACTATACTTCTTCCCCCCTTTCGACTTTTCCTCTCTCCTTTTGTTTCCACCCTCATTCTGTTTTATAGAGACCCGATTTAATAAATGTAGAAGCATACGGAACCAAGCTTTCAAAAGACGAGTCAGGGACGGGGAGAAACTCGAAACCAAACGAGACTAGAAAGAACGTGGGAATTAGCACCATTCATATGATTTGTCTCTTCGAGACAACAAAGGGGCAGCCCTCTCTCTATCTCGGTCTCGGTTTAGCATCATTGGAGAACTTTGGTTGTAGTGCGGATTAAGGAGCTGCTCCTCCATGCTGTGGAGGTGGGGGCTGTCGCCGCCTGATAGAGGCAGAAGCGGGGGCACCGGAGCTATCTGCGTCGAGTCTTTCGATTGAAAGAGGAAGGGAGACAACTCAAATGCCATGCCAGCGCAGAAATAGAAAGGGTCGCGCTTCAAAGTGGAATTCTTCTAAGATCCATTGCTCGATTTTGCTGCATGCTCTGCTCCCACAAAATGCAAGAGAGACTTGCGAGGGGGTTGGTTGGTCCGGAAAGTCATGGGAGAGGGAGGCTAAGTGAAATTAACATACTGGTGCTATTCTACTTTCTTATGAATTACGCACGACACATTTTATATATCTCCTCCGTCTACAAGGCCGTTAAGGGCTTAGCTTACAGCACAGCGTGTTTGCCACCGCGCTGGCTCTGGCAGTGCATTGGCCTTTACCGTAAGAAGTCCGAGAGGTAGGTTATTTTCAGATCTAGGACAAATAGAACGCTCCATATCTCGTGACACGCGGAGCGTGGCTTTAGAAAGTTCGTATAACTTCAATCATTCTTTATAATAAGAATTTGAAAGAAAGTACCATGAAATCAAAGGGTGCATTGCCTCAAAGAGTGAAGAAGAGAAGGGCTTTGTATAAACACTCTTGAGCCATGTTCGTCGCCCTAGGCTTACCATTATTTCATTTCATTCTATTGATTGGTTCTAGCTCCAAAGAACATATAGATGGAGCTATGTCGTACGTACGTCTCGTTGACTAAACGATCAGGTATACCACGTCACGTACCATCCCCTCTTTCCATAGAGGAAAGAAAAGATATAGTGATCGTTCCTCGATGGTGACAATTCGAGCAAGTTATCTTTTCCACCTTAGTTCTTCGCCCTTTCGAACTACGAATGACTTGATCCTGTCAGAAGGTACGTAGGCAAGCTCGAATAGAGCCCCAGTCAACAATGACCTTTGCCCTCAAATGAAAGCCCAAGTAAGTCAAGTAGTGAATATAGTGCGCGCTATGCTAATAGAAGAATGAAGATTGTTGTACCGTCGCGAACCATTAAGAATAAGAAGAAGCAAACCAGAACGCACAATGAAGCTGACACTTGCTCCTTCTCACTTAGTCGTCGAGACACCAGCGGCCCGCCTCTCTCTTGCTTAGAAGGAGTTCCTTCCCCTACTTTCACTATATGAAGAAATTTGACATCGAAGCCGATGCAGTGGGCAAGATCGGTTAGCTGCAACTGACAGAATGACTCGTATGGAATTGAGTTTAGTTTGGCTAAAGGAGCAAACGTCTCGGGATAATCGATGCCATAGCTTTGTGTGAAACCTTTCGCCACAATACGAGCCCTCTCGAGAGAGCCATCCGTTTTGTGTTTCAGGGTATATACCCAGCCAACCGTATTGGTAACGTGATCAGTTCCCAAGTGTTCTTTAGAGCCTCCTTTTTTCTCCTATCATCTTCCACAGAAGATGATTGAGGGCTTCCGCCTGGTGGAAGAAATCGCTGAAACGAATAAAGGCACGTAGTGATAGGAACGATTAATAGGGTGAGAAGTAACATTCCTCAGAGCAGAAGTCTCATTTTCATCCCCATTGCCAGGTACAGTTTCATCTCTATCATCCGAATCCCCGGCTCCATCTCTATTTCTTTCTACCGCCGGAGGTACGGACGAGCGGAGCAAAGGAAGCGAGTATGCTGCTAAGCGGCATTAGAACCGTCGATAGGGGATAGACAAGAGAAGAGAATAGCTTCGATACGACCTGCCAGTCAATGGAAATCTATTCCATGAACCCAAGTCCCGGCCCAAGCTTTCTACGCTGAATGCCTCTGCTCTACATCTATCTCTAGGGCCCATACTCAAAGGGACGTAGATAAAGGGAATCTGTCTGTGGCTCCAAAGCACCATTTCTATCCATTCCCGAGCCATCACCAGTCAATGATGGACCTCGATTCCACTCCAGCAACAGCGAATGAAGCGCCACCTTCAGGGTCAAGTCCAAATGCTCTTGATCCATCTTCTCTTTCCCCTGCCCGGCTAGGTATTGCACTCCCAGTGACCTTCGCGGAACATCTATTGCACTCCTTTCCACCGAAGCCAGAGCCAAGCCTGGAACTGAACTCCTGCTTTTGTCAAAAAGTCCATACAATCACTGTCTTACCTGTTTTCCTTATGCCTACTTGTCTAAGCCCGGAGGAATACAGGGTTCCAAACTTGAAGAGGATGAATGCATTGACTGCAAGCTCCTAGAGAATAGGCTTTGGCACTTTAGAAAGAGAATGGCTTGTTAGCACGAAGGTGCAGATAACAACAATCAGAAGCATGGAATGCAAGCTCTTCGGGATTAACCTATAACCTAACCTGATTGCCCAGGAGTTAACGCGAAGATAGATGCGAAAGTCGGTGTTCGAGAATCCGATGTTGCTTTCGAGAAGCCGCTGCACATTTATCATATGTAATAAGATCTTTATTTTTTATAATATAATAATAAGGTTTTTGCTAGTCGGGTCGCGGATATATTAGGTTCGACTCCTATAACCCCCAGTAGAAACTGGTACGATTCAATTCAACTTCATTCGGGTTTGATTGTGTCATAGCTCTATCATTCGGATGTAGGTTTATCGTTGGATGAACTGCATTGCTGATATTGATCCCAAGACGGTAGGTACGGCTAGACCGTGAACAGCCAACCATCGTACTGTAAAAATTGGATAGGTTCGATCTATAGTCATTTCCTAAAAAGATCTACTAAATTCATCATCCAAAGGATCAAAACGGCCAGTTATTAATGGAATTCCCTGTTCTGTGAAATACTCGTTTGGCCGAGGACTTCCAAACACATCATAAGCTAAACCGGTGCTGACAAATAACCAACCCGCAATGAATAGAATAGGGAAGGTATAGTAATGCTATGATAGTATCGAATACTGGTAATAATATCAGCAAAATAACGTTCTCCTGTGCTTCCAGACATGCTGAGCTCCACATATACTTGTACAGTCAAAGGGTAGAGTCAAAGATGCGATCAGTAAATGAGAATGAACCGAAGGATCATCAATATGGTACCGACTTTAGAGTATACCGAATCAGTATAGTTCTTCCGCCACAGCAACGAAATTGAACAATCCGTATCGACGATTGGAGCGGAGGTTAGAAAATCTAACAACTCCTCTCCCCGCATGCGGCTGTTCCAGGCTTGGACTAAGAAAGATGTGCCCCTCCATAAAGATAAGTAATAGGGCAGTTACCGTGAGGCAGTATACCGGGACAGAAATATATCCCAATATTCGATCGACCCTCCGAAACGAAATAGACTTTCATCCTTTCGTACCAGATTCCAATGAGTCTGAACGACTGGTGCCTGCTCTATTTCTATGGAGACCACGGGCTGGATTGCAGATAAACTGTACCAACGAACCGCGTCTAACCACTTCATCATCCATCTTCGTATGAATTCCTGGAAATCTCTCATACCAGGCTGACTGAACAAATGCTCAGGATGGGATCCTTTGGTTTCTTCACGAAACCAAGACTCCTCGAAGATAAGGATGAAGAGGTGCGCCTCGACCAAGCCACCATTCCAATGGCAACTTAGTCTTATACCAAAACGTCTATTCGTTGTTTTAGACCGCTTATGAGTGATGGTAGAGAGACCACGGTATCCCAATCCTCCTATCCGACAAAGAGTAGAAAATCTACGAACTTTGATCTCCAATCCTTAAAGGCCAAGGGGATGAAAAGAATTTAATAAACAACGTGCTGAGACAGGAGAGAAATCCTTACTCAGAGCGTTAACCATGAATCTCTTGGCGTACTCTGCGCAACCAGTGTCAGATACAATTGACTTTTATGTCGATATTTTGACACCGAGTTGTCCGACATAGCGCGTTTGGTGCGACAGCTGGATCAGCGATTTCGAACATCACATATGTGAATTGAAATGAAAGAATTTAATTAATATAACCTTCCTTTAGAAGAATGGATTAAGAGTGAAAGAGATATTCAATTTCCTTACTATATTAAGAATGAAACTCAAGAAAGGCAGGGCACTAGCTAGCCAACCACACCCCTTAGCGATAGCTTTAGGGCCGACGCAACTCAAAATACAAATTCTTTCGTGATTCTGCTTCCACCTTATCTGTCATGCTCTCGCCTCTCACTTCGTTGACGGCTTCGCTGACTATTCTTTCTGCAGTCGAATTAACGTCGATAGAAGTTCCCCCTAGATGAATGGAGCTTTCTATCCTTTCTTTCATGTCTAATAAGGAGTAAGAGTCCGGCTATTACTGTTAGTTGTTCCGTAATGGGCACTATGGCCCAAAAAAAGCTATTTCCAATACATAGAAAAGGTAAGACACGGATAAGACAACGAGGACATGTGAGGGTTACCTAGGGTGAATCCATAAAACGAATAGCTCTGCAAGGAATAAGACGATAGGGGAAGGCAGGGACCTATCCGATGAATTAACTGAGGATATATATTTAGGTAAGGAGAAGAGAGACCGTCAAAGCTAGATTCGATATCAATAGCATATGGAGAAGCAGTGAGTCGAATCATCTACTTATTATGTTATGTTATGGAATTTCTTATTCCACAGACCCTAAATAAATTGAGAGCTGAACCTTTCTCCGAGTCTTTTGATTCAGATCCCGTGTCCACTTCCAAATAAAGAGAAAGATCGCCGACCCGAAGACTGATAAGTTGACTTTCTGAAAGGGACGTACCGATCTTCTAATGAAAACTCTTTTCTCGCCCTTTTCTCGCCTTTCAAGGCTATTCGAATGTCCTATAAAAGGGTTTCGTACCCCGCTGCCACCTGAGGCCCAATAAGATGCTTTTCCTACTTCTTCGGGAAAAAGCCTAAATCTATCGAATCAGTGCCCGTGCCTACTACACCTATATCTTATGTTCGGTACCTTGAATAGCTCTCTTGTTCACACTTTTCCAATCCACATTCCCATAATGATACATCTTCAATTAGGCAAGGTAAAGGAGCTTATTAAGTCTTATTTTATTAGACAATGAATTAAGCAACCACTGTTGTAAAATGGTACGCTCAGTCGAAAGTAGAAAAAACCCTTGGAATGCCATCCCCCTGTGCACGAACCCAATTCTGCATCCTTCATTGATAACGGCTCACTATGCGATAGGAGAGCTTCTAGAATAACTTAATGAAGGCAATGCCACAGAGCATGGATATCTTCACCCTAGGTTGACCGTGGATCATCTGAGTGAACCGTGGAGAACAATCGTCTGCGCTTTCACTTTCTTTTTTCCAAGCAAGCTCGTTAAGGCTAATGCTCATGGTGCATTTTCTCATCTGATGCCTGCTGCGAAGGGTTTATGGCAGGGACTCTTGCTCTTATGTGATTGCCGAGTCTGAGATTGAATATTTAGAAAATCAATATTACTGAGACTCCCCGCACCTTCAGAGTGTGAGCTGACCGAACGAGCTCCATACCTTCCACGAGTCTAAGAGAACTGAGGACAGAGATTAAGGAAAGAGACACGGGCCGACCGGATGCCATGCCTTATAAAGAATCAATCTCCTTTTTACCTAAAACGGCAAAAAGCTTAATTACTTGCACCCCTTGCTTCGTCTGTCGGTTCAACTTCGATCCTTCTCTTTTCCTCTAAAAGTCCAGTTAAGGAGCTACGATTTGCTTTTAAGCTTGAGATAATGGCCTTCAGCGGCAACCTATCTTCTTAATTAAGCTTCCGCGCCTGGTGAAGCCTAAATTCTTACGATCCAGCTACCTATCTAACGAGATCTCTAGCCTACTACCGCGCAAGCTTGCAGCTTTCAGTTCATGTTCTTTGGAATTTCAATCAAAAAGAAGAAAGAGAGTAGCGAAGGCGACTTGATAGTTGTTATAGTTAGAAGGCAGACCTGAAGAGATAGACTCAGGTAAAGCACCCACACCAACGAGCCTTAACGGCCTCCATATCCCATATCGAATGCGGAGCAATTCGTGAATCCATTACATCGCACTCTTCATCTAGTGTTGAGTAAGGCTAGACTGAGCGTGGACAAGATCACGTACAAGAGGTTTTATTTAACGGGAATGGTACTTAGAGTCTCACATCTCCTGGTCAAATAGCTATTGATGTGATGAATGAGGCTCTCAGCCCACCATCGATGGCAAGAATTTTCTACTTGCTTCGCACGCAATATCGCCTCGCCTTCGATATACTGTGAGTTCATCTATAAGTAAAGTTTACAACGATGCTTGCCAACCTCGCTTGCGGGCTCATAGATAGGAAAAAAAATGCCTTACTTAGTGCGGCTTGTATCCTTACTTAATTAAACCTTATTCGGGGACTCCATTCCATTGGCCCTTTCCCTATACAACCGTCGCTCTTTCCCCGCATACTATGGATGCTACACCTTTTCGTTATTATCGTTTTTTAATAAATATTCCACTCTCCGCCTTGTTCTGTCATTCGTACCCCTTTTGATCATTAGTCGAACTACATTCTCGAGACCTATCATGGTAAACAATTATCTAGGACCGATTTCCCCCTCTACATAGACTCTGCACATTCTGGTAACAGTTGGCCTTTTCTCTTTCTAGTTCTACATATCTGTAGACTGAACCTTTGTATCTTATTACGTAGGTGATGTGATGCTATTAGGGCTAAAATGGCGTCCTGCTGTTTCCGATACCTCAAAATCAAGCTCAGGCAGCGTCTCATGAAGCTGAATCGAGAACTGCTATTTCAACTGATGGATCCACTAAAGTCAAGATCAGAAGATCCTACAATACAAAAACAACCTTTTGCTTAAAATGTGTGTGCTACTTATCCCAATCTGGCTATTTTCGGTCCTGTAGCCGGAATGGCTCGACCAAGACTCAAAGAATAGGGAACCTGCTAATAGGCAGTATGGTAATGAAGAGAAGAAAGGGGAGACAGATCTTGATTGAACCTGTCAACTAGTTGGCGTGCTTTCTTTACGATACCATGCTATCACCGAGATGGCCAACCAACACTGACTTTCTTTGGTTAGTAGAGATCTACTCCGATGCTTACTGGAGTCCTATTTATGCTAACTATCTTTGTTTGGTTTTCTTTTGTATGTTTGCATGTATGGGAACCCTAGTCCAAAATGTTTACTACTTATGCTTTTAGAAAAAGATATTCGTTTTCTTCTTTCTATAGTGGAGATAACAGACATATTCTTCAATTGTGGTAAGTCGATAAGAATATTCCATTTGTATGTTATCCGTTACAGATACAGAACCGTACGTGAGATTTTCATCTCATTTTCCCTTATGTGCATAATGAAAAGCAAATAATATATAATATATATAATAAATAATAATAAGCTTTCAATATTCTAATTATAGTGGTCAAAGTGTTTTTACAAGAAATCTCTAGCCTGCGAAATTGTTTAGTATCAAGCTGTTGATACTAGATAAAAGGTAACTCCAATCATTTCTTTGTCCCCATTTCAAGGAATTAGAAACTGAAAAAGTTTTTTATGGTTATACGGGTATCCAAAGTACGAACGAGATGGATGTTTGTTGTCCCAACCATTCTTGTTAATCCCGATCCCGATAAGGGTAATTTCTAACAAAGTTTGAGCCTAGGCGTAGTGCTTCTTTTCTTCTTCTTCTATGCTTGGTACTAGTGCAGTAGAGTTGGCCTACAATAAATAATCCATAGGTGTATCCTCAATACTCAAATCGACAATTGAAGCATCTAAGGCTGCATTAATCGGGAATACACAACAGAAGGAATTGGTTTATTTACAATTCAACTGAAACAAACTAGAATCCTCAAATAAGAAAGGAAGAAGGAGAATCAACTGATACAGGTAGGTGATTTGGTATATAACCAAAGGAGAGGGAAAAAAGTCCTTTGCCAATTTGAATCAATTTTCGTATTGTTGAATCGAAAGCAAGATTGACTGCGAACTCACTCAAGGGTTATAGGTTTTCTAATAGTTTCCTGCCCTGTGCTTTGCTTTCTTCCTTTGAATCTGGCTTTCATCGATGGCATAATCAGTGACGTACTGACGCGTGGTCTTACAAAAGCCTATGTGACTGACTTGCCATTGCCAACCGTACGCCGCGTCCTGATCCTCACGTAGCCGTAGGTCTCTCGTTCCTTTTCTCACTCGTCGATGGAACCTCACCCTCAGGCTCCTAAATAGTAGTTCTTACGCTTCCGGGGGTCTAGCCTTTCCTTCCCTCTCTACAGTGAGGTTCTGTTTGAAGTTATGATTGAGACAACGAGTCATATCTTGGCTATTAATCACCATCATTAGCAACAAAAAGAGTAAGACAGGACTTTCACTCTTAGAAGAAGACCGGAACCAAGATTGACTGTGATGCTACGTGCATACACGGATCACGGAGGAGAAGAGAAAAGATGTCATAAAGCATAGGGACATCGACTTCCCCAAAAAACCATTGATTGGGATCGATATAACAGAGTGTGCTCGATAGTCATCACTATTATGTCCCCGAATGGAGTCACCTTTTTTCTCATTTCCCCCACTTTCCCTTTTAGACCAAGCGTATAGTTTAGTCGTCTCTTTATGCGAGGGTTGATTCTCCAGTTTCGGATGCCTCTGGCTGGGAAGAAGCCCTAATCTTCGAGTCAGGAGATACCTTGAGAACAGTGAAAGCAGAATCCTATTTTATTTAGTTTAGAAGAAGGCTTTGTCTTTCCCATTGTAATTGTAGGAGGGAAAGTCAAAGAAGCTAACCCATTTCAATCAAAGATGGATTAATAACACCTGGTAATCTGACATGGTATGCCCAGATCGACTAAACGAATAGGAGTAGGAGCTAGTTGTTGACCAAGATTCCCGGATAAGCTCCCTGCTAGACTCAGGAGAAGACTTCACTACAGCACTAACTACTTGGAAGGGAAGTCAGTCTTCGAGTTGCAATAGACTGATCTTTCAACCTTAGACCAACCCAGCGAGTAAGGGAGTGAGTCTGCCCAAAAAGCGGAGTTTCACTCGACAAATTGGACTTAAACCATTCTCAGACGGAGAAGAACGAAGATCGACTGACTTCTAGTTGCATCGGATCTAGAGATCTGTTGCCAGTTCCGATAGAAGTTTAGGCTTTGGTAATAAACTGAAGCTGCTCAGTCTTCTAGCATAGCGGAGTGAGATATATCGAAGAATGAACTTAGCCTTCAACCACAAATGGGGTCCTTTAGACAGCCGATTGCCCGTTTGCTTCCACTGACTTACGTCGTGAACATTTCTCCAACCCAAATGAAGAGAATCCTCTTCGATCCCATCCTATGAGCCCTGCGAGCTCACGAGTCGTCAGTGATGGTCAGTCACTCGGAGGATTTTCTCGACCGGCCTGAACTAACCGGAACGCAGCGATGAAAGGCAAAGACTAGTGTTTAGCATATAGCTAAGAGAAGACGGGGTTGTCTCTGTTACAATATAGTCCTTGTCCTGACTTTCCTGAAAGCTTAGTGAGGATCGACAGAGAGGAAGTTTTTCTTTTAATGAGATTTCAAAGAGACTTTTTGCGATATCTTAAAGGGATGGCTCACTCTCCTTTAAAGGTGTCCCTGCTGCACTCTAAGGATGGCATATGATTAACTAGCGCAGGAGAGAGAGTGAGCCTTGGCTTTGGCATTTCCTCGCTCAATCTCATATCAGTCAGTCGTCTTACTGTTGTCGAATAAGCTCTTAGGCAGCTATCGAATGGAGTGTGGGAAAGCGAGTAGAGGAGACCCCACCCCATTCTGTTACCCTTTAGGGGAAAGAATCATTGTTCCCCCAGCTGAAGACTCACCTTAAAAATCCGTCGTGTTGCCTGTCTCTTTCTGCAATGAGTTTAGTGCCGAGATTGCCTACTCATCCGTTAGAGAGAGTGGAACTGTAAACCTCGGTAGGGCTAAAGGGAGGGTGCTGGTCTTACACAACACCGCACACGAAAGCGAAGCCAGGCCGTTAGCTTTAAAAGAGGGGTGAAATCCAATCCAAGGAAGAGCTCACAAAGACGTGGCCAAATGAGCTACCCAACAGATGCATTCTATACGCCATAATAAGATCTTTCTGGTACGGCAGGTTCCAATGAAATTGATTTTCTTGGATTGCCTAGTTGCTTTTGAGTTCTATATGCATGGAAGGTTCACTCTTCTTAGGCTTCTTATATCACTTCGTCTTCTTCTGTTTAGGATGATGAATCAGCTTGAGTCTATTCCTAATCTAATAGGTACGATGGAGCTATCAGCTTCGGGTTTCTCCCACGTAAACTACTCTTAACGAGTGAGTACCCAAACCCCTTGAACAAGAGGTTCGGGTTTCTCCTAGTTAGTCAATCTGAAACTCCTCCGCATGGAAGCAAGAATATTATGTAGGATAATCCCCGTGCACATATCAAAATCACTAATTAGTAGGCCAAGCTTAGGAAAAAGAAAGTCTCTCTTTCGAAGGAATTTGAACTGATTAGTAGAGGACGGGAAGTCAGACTATTCGGGGGTTAACAGCTGCAGCCGAATAAGAATCAAGCAAAGAATCTGGTTTAGGAACTTGAAGATAAGTATCCGGGTTAGTGGGAGATATCCCAGTAACCAGGGGGTCAAGCTCTCAGCTAGACTCAGAAGGATACGGGGTGACACGGAACTCTTAGTTAGGTTAGGTTAGGAGATCCCAGCCTTTCTGCGAATCGTCAGTCTTGGTAGTTTTCATACGCCCTCTCTTCTCTGGTTCTCTTTTTGTCTTTCAAGGTGGATGTCTAAAGTCTTAAAGCTAGGTTTGTTCGTTATTGTTATCACTCTTAATCCTGGCCCCCTTTTTTTCGTCTAAGCCACAAAAGTCAAGGCCTAGTTTGAAGGTTTTCCAAAGTGCCTTCACCCGACAAGCCGGTCACCATTGGCGGAGTAATTCATCACTATGACTTAGGTCAACTAAAGAACCCGCCCCGAAAGAGCAAGAGAGTATGTATTTTCTATCCCTTTCATATTTTTCTTGATTTGAATGAGAAAGAGAGGATCAATGGTAGTGGCTTTAGTTCCCCTTTGGTTGGTCTTTCGAGAAACCCTCTCAAGGTAACTATTTCCGCATCTACAGGTCTTCATCGACCCTATGAAACGTGACTTTATCTTTAGTGAGGTTTGGTTTTTTACTTTCCTACAGTATAGCTGGGTTACTCTGGAGCTTCTGGTCGAGCTTCTTCTTTATAGTCCACAGACAGGAAGAAAATCCCACCCTTTTTTCTATGCCCCGGTCAGTCTGTGCTTGCATTGGAAACTTTGACTAGCTCCTTGGCTTGGGTTTGGCTATTTCTCGTACTTTCTCACGATTAGTTGCAAGAGCGCTTCCCTCCTTTCCTCCGAAGTAAGCCCTATGGTCCCTGCTATCTCACGATAAAGGATTGCCTCAGAGCTCACTTGATCCTATTCCTATTCAATTTCCGGGTGTCAAATGATTTGGTACTAGTGCTCGTAGTTTACTGGAAGCGAGACAGATGTTGTAAAGAAATAGTATCCATTCAAATAGAAAGAAGTCCCCCTCTAATTACTCCTCAAAGCCTAACTTTCCCCTCCTGCTGCTTCGGCTGCTTCCATTGATGGAGGCCTGGCCTTCTGATAGGATAAAAGGCAAGCGAATACTAATCCCCTTGGGGGGCTGGGCAGCCACCTCCTCACACCCTTATCGATCCGGCTGGCAGATGCCAGTTCCGCTAAATCACCCTACCTCTCTAACTCGTCGTCTTAAGAACTCCGCCTTTTACGCGGGCATTTGTACACCATAGTCTCCAAATCTTCTCGGTCTCTGCCCCTTTTGATTTTATTTTAAAGGGCAAGATGTCAAATTTCAGAAAGATGTCCGATTGCGATACAAGTCATTAGCGAATAGGTCTCTACTAGGGTTGCTGACGGTTGGGGTAACTCGGCTTTACGCGTTGTCGTCTAAATCCTCTTCTCCGCCGTTCTCGCAGACAGATCGTGCTGTTGTTAGCCTCAATTTGCTTGAGTGGGCATGATAGCGTAGGCCAATAGCTATGCGATCCTAGCAGGGAATAGGGTATTCTACCCGCCAACAGCGGAGTAAGCTCTCACGCCCGCCTTACGGAAGGAATGCTTCTCCTTGCTTACTTTGCCGGGTATTTTACTTCAGCTTAGCTGCTGAGCGAATGCCCTTGTGATGAATGAACTATCCTCCCTTCTACCCTCGCCTATACTTCGGTTCTCGCAGCTCCGACTGTTAGAGCTATGATTTAGAGGAGCGGAAAGAGCCCATCCTCCTGTCATCCGGTTAACTGGGGAAGTCACCTTGGGATCCCCGACCAACGGTCTCGGGCTATGGCTAAATCGAATAAAGAGCAGATGTTCAATCTTCCCTTCGATCTGGTGGTTTTAACAAATTGGCATAGGAAGAAATCCCCTCGTCTTGTTGATCATGGAGGATCTTAAGGATTGGGTATGATCAATCAGCTTTACCTTCAGCTTTTTCAACGGCAGAAATCCGCGCAAGGGTGAGAAACTTTGTTCGAGTAGAAGTTTGCATCGAGCGAAGAATAGATTTCTTCTCTTATCAATCCCAGTTCGAGCTACTTTCACTCCTCTTTCTTCTCAATCCGGGTTACAGATCCATCAACATCTCCGGGCTTGAACTATGAATTAGAATAAGGAGCAAGCTACAATCCTTAGGGCCTCAAGAAAGGGGCTAACGATCTGACAGGGCTAAATGGAGTTGCTTTTGCAGCGAGCGAGTGGGAGCTCCCCAAATCCTAATAAAGTAGCCTTCCTTCTGCCTTCACCTTACCCTGCTAACTTTGTTTTTTCTTTTCTGCAGGGGATCCTCTCACTCTTCCCATACTCCTATTGATTTTACCAGGGGTTCCGTTATTCGCTACTTGCTAGCGGGGTACAGGCTTAGATGGCCTATCCTTACTGGGATAGCTGACTAACTCCCAAGACTGTTCATAGGTTAGAGCATGGGATTCATAACCTGACTGACTCGGTGACTCCTATAGTACAGTACAAGACTAGTTGGTTAGCTTGTTCATACAGCGCTGGGATAGAGGCTTAGCTTGAGAGCTGGTTTGCAAAAGATCCCAATCCTAACGGGCGGATGGGGAAGCTTTAGAAGTAAGCCTTCCGGTTTGACAAGTTGTCTTTGTTGGTGTAGCCCTGTAAAGATAAAGATAGATAAGAGAGAGAACCCAGCCAATCTTTACTTAACAGTAAAGGATACGGTCACTTCTCCTTTGAGTGGATTTGTCTCCTTAGGTCCCTTGAGATGTACCAAGGCGGTAACTGATTCACTGGAAGGAAGAAGCAAGTGACTGGGCAGAATACAAGGAGTCTTTTTCCTTCTGGTGTGATATGAACTATTAACTTTCTGTATAGTGAGTTGCCTTGCAACGAATGATTGCCTTTACCGGAATGAAAGATGTAATATGAACTATGTAACACTTCCCCGTAGGTCTATAGTTAATGAATGCATACCTTTATGATGCTATTGTTCTACAGTACCCAATACATTTATAGAAGAATTAGATACCCATCAACAATATATATTCCAAGCTCAACGGTAGTTTCTCAAAAAGCATTTACTCTCCCGGTATTCCTCATTCAGTTTAGCTTTAGCCCAGGAAGACGAGTTCTTGCCTATATCTCCATTTCCTATCCTCAATTGAAAGTCGAGAGGACTTTAGCTTTAGCAAGACCGCACTAGATAACACAGGTTGGTGGGAAGGGTAAGTTATCAAATCAAATGCTAGCATCGGTCTGATCACTCATATCCAGGTGTTTTAAAGCTCCCCGGTCCTTTGCTGCAATGCACCTTTCCTAGCAAGAATATGATCCTAATTGGTACCTAGATTCATGGGCAACCATATGATATGTTGGTGTCAAATTGGAAGAGTTCTCCTAACCCCAGCTCGAAGTCACGACTCCAACGCTTGGAAATATCATATAGCCCTAAAGTCAAGCCAGTCACTCAGAAAGGATTTAAGCGAGCCATCGGTTTGTGAAAGAGTTCCATCTCAAGAATCCAAGACGCGGGCTCCAAGAGGTATCCCTTTTGAAGGTGGAAGGGGATGATATCTTTAGTTCATACCACTCATCATCAGTCTATTGTAAGCTGTTTTGGGAAACTCTCTTCCCTGTTTTGAGAATCTCTTGCACACAGGTAGTTTTGGCCAAAGGTAGGAGGATCGAGACCTTAGTGTGGCCAAATGAGCTTATCGACTCACTGTTCCAAACCTTTTCTTATGTATGGGATTGAAAGTAGAATCCACTGGTACTGACTTAGGGTGACTTGACTACCCGAGCCCGAACTCGCTTTGTGGCACAGAACAACTCTCCGGAGACAAAATCTAAAAAGTACTAATATTGTTTTGAATCTTACCATATAGATCAACAGACCTAGTATGAATAAGAATTCCAACCCCTGCTCGAGGTTGTTCCAGACCCAGATAAGGAAGGAAAGCGAAACCTCCAAGCAACCACTTGTTGTTTGAATCGTTTCTGCCTGTGCCAAGGATCCCAGGCATTACATACCTAGAATCTCTGAGCATATCGTAACATTTCCACTGGAATCCAAATCGAAAGAGACTTTCATCTCTCCGACGTAGATTATCGTGGTCTTGTACGATAGGAGCTGTATCTGTATCAATCAGTGATTGAATGGAGACCACAGGGTTAAGCGCTGTTTCGCAGTACCAGCGAACTGATGCGAGCCACTGTACCGTCCATGATCATGATCTGGTTAGACTCCATTCATTAAAATGAGCCATACCCGGTTGTGAGAAGAACTCTTCGGGAACTACTTTTAGCTGTTTAGGCTTAAGTTGATCACGAATGTAGGAGACCAACAAACCGTTGATATATGGATTTAGTGGTTTACCACAACCTAGCCACCAATCAATTGGAAGCATAGATTTGCACCAACATCGTCGTTTAGTAGTTAATGAATGACGATGAGTTATTGATGAGAGACCTCTGTAACCCAATCCACCTATACGGCAAAAGGTTTTCAACCTTTTTATCTTATATGTATTATTAATACCGTAAAAAGTGGGTGGATAATAAACATGGAAATTAAATTGGAGAGAAATCCTCTTTCAATCCATTAACACAATACAATATTGAAGAATACCCGAGCGATTGAACCCGCAGGGGGCAACCCTCCCTTGGCTATATCATTCCTATAATTACCACTATCATCAATGACAGGGATATTAATAAATGATTCTATAAGTTTAGAAAGAGTACCTTCCCCTACTAAACTCGATACCCTATTGAAAATAAGACTACTATGGTTAATGATTCTCTTAAGTCAAGCTTGTACAGCCTATCAACCTTTCTCATTAGCTTGATTTTTTTATAATAGCTATTAACTCCATAAGCCAATCGGTATCCACCTTCAGGCAAGGACCCATAAGAAAGGCGCAATAACATTATGGATAATCCCATTCTAATTCAATCTTTATCCATCTCACCACCGAGAATCATGATATCGGGATAATGCGGTAGCGTATCTGATAAAAAGGAAGGAAAATCCAATACACGAATATATTTTAAAGGGCAAAAGAAAAAGAGAAACTATTTCTTTTCGGCAACCCCTAATCAAGAATATACTTATACTGTCTCCCTACTCTTTCACAGAGAAAAATGGAAAGGGTACGAATTATATCAATTGGGATTTTAGATAAGGATTATCCGTTTGACTTATTTACTTATGACTTATGAGCAAAAAAATAGGCCTTTTCCATTATCCCTCGAGATGTTACTACGTATTTAGCTTATGTTTCATCTTTCCTGATTGTCATATAGGCATTTTTCTTTTTTAATAGAAATAAAAAATAATTAATGTTATCAACGATCAGAATCCCCTTTTGACTCTGCGCCCCCGATTCCATTATACTATTATTAGTGAGTTATTCCATCATTCCTTCATAGTTATAGAAATAAGGGGACATAATTCACATGGATATAGTAATTGGGCAGCTTTAATGGTAGTCTTTACATTTTCCCTTTCGCTCGTAGTGTGGGGAAGAAGTGGACTCTAGGGGCATTACTAATTGAGTTGGGGAATCAAACTGTATCAATTGTTTTCGTTATCGTTCTGCAACGCGTTTTGAACTATTTCAAATGAGATTCGGATGATCTTCAATTAAAGAGATATTTCGTTGATTCCTATCTTTGTATTTCGAAAGGGTGATAGGAAATTGAGTCTTTTCCTAAATTTGAGATTGAAATCGACTTACCAAACTAAGCCTTATTATTATTATTTTTGTTTCCCTTGTTCAAAGAAGAAGTAGTTTTGTTAAGTGTATACTCTATGAGAAAGTGTATAAACATAGCGGTTGTCTAACTATCTAATATAGATAGGAGGATCTTCCCTCAGGCGAGTGGCATATCGCACATTTACCGACTGTTTTTCTAATTTTAGAAATTTGATTTCAGCTTTATCGACTCACATTTCATATCATGGTTCCAGGTTTAAGGTTGACTCTTCCTTTTCGAACTCCGAGAAGTGTCCATGATGTTGATGGTTCAATCATCTTCTCCATGTTTGCTAATAATTCATTTTATTAATATTATCGTTTTATTTCTTTTTTTCTTTTGTGAATTGAACATCAAACTAGTAACTAGTAATT